TCTTGTTTGAAAAAAAAAAGAATCAGATTGTATGTGATGTGAGATATTTTTAGGAATTGTATATTTAATGAAATCATGCATTAATTATTAATTAATATAGAGAGAATGAAAATAGCGAATATAAAGATATAAGTAAGAGTTTTATATATTCATTCTTTATATTTCTTCCTATTACTAATAATATTAATTAAGAAAGAAATATAAAGAATGAATATATGAATTCACCTATAAATTAGATAAGAGAGGGTCTAAAGCGGGTAGCGGGAATCGAACCCGCATCGTTAGCTTGGAAGGCTAGGGGTTATAGTCGACGCCGATTCAATTCAACATTTTTAACGTCTCTAATTCAAAACCGAACATGAAACTTTGGTTTCATTCGGCTCCTTTATGGAAGATGGATAAATTCCTAGATCTAAAGATCTAAAAAATGTGAATGAAAATTCTACCCATAACATCTATGTTAGCTTTTTTGTCTGAATACATTGAATTCAAAAAGACTTGCTTTCTAGATGATCCCGCTAGAATAAGATAATTGTAACAATCTTTCTAGTTCCTTCGTTCTTTATTTCTATTTCAAAAAATCCTTAGGAAAAGTACTTTGTTCCCACCGAGCTAAAACAATATGTCGATGTCTCTAGTAAATCAAAGTCATCATTTAATAGCTATTTTGCTTCAATTTTTTCTCTATCAACTCAAAATTGAAGATTTAGTTACGGTTAGAAATCCACTTTTATATCTTCAGCCATGGATCTTTATTCATAATTTGTGAATTGGATTAATACTTCCAATTAAATAATTATGTTTCGCAATTTTTGTATCCAATTTTCAATTGACTTTTGGATAAAAATCACGAGAATTTCTATTTTTCCTCGAATCAGTCATTGAGAGGTAAAGGATTAAATCCTTTTAAGAAAAAAGTTTTTAATCGGAATATAAATTAAACCGAGGAACCCCTTAACTATTAAGGGGATTAATAGAACGAATCACACTTTTACCACTAAACTATACCCGCTACAATGTGATTATTGTATACAAATGGATCTTTTGTCGAACAGAGGCATTTGGCGTAATCAAAATAGGATCCTAAACGAATCATGAAAATTAGAGTGTTAACTTTATTTTTGTGTTTGCGGGATTAAATTAGGAAAAGATTAAATAACTAAAATTAAATAAGAATTTCTTTTTTTTACTAAAGTCATTTTGATAGAGATGATTCACTAAAAGCACCAAAACCATAACATAAAAATGCGTTGTGTAAGAGTCCAGAGTTTATTTTGTTTATTCTATATATCTCTTTTTTATTACAAAAAAATATAAAACAAAATAGTCAAAGTAAAAAAAAAAAAAGAAGAAAATAATAAGAAATCACACTTTCTAGTTGTTTTCATTTATTAACAAGTCTTTCTGTTTTTAAACCCGATAAAGGGTTTTATCTATCATTCGTTGGAACAAAAAAAGGGCTTGGCAAAGGGCCCTGACTAGGTCAATACCTAGCCGGGCCGGGCGTGGGAGTAAAAGAAAAGTGTCTTTTTGATCAAAATGAAAACAATTTGATCTTTTTAGCTCTTACTTTATCTAAATTGAATTACTGATAAAAGTTATACATATCTAATCTATCTAATAAAAAGATAGAAAGAAAGCCTTTTTGAATTCTTACTTTATGTGTAATGTAACATAGTATTTTTTTTTTTTCAATTGGGAGAGATGGCTGAGTGGACGAAAGCGGCGGATTGCTAATCCGTTGTACAAGTTATTTGTACCGAGGGTTCGAATCCCTCTCTTTCCGCCTCCCTCGATGACTTGATATTTTCATTTCATTGATCTTTCCAAATTTTCAAATCATTTTTCATTTTATTCTTCACGTCCAGGATTACGCCCCGGATCATTAGATAGGAATCCAAAGATGAAGAGAGAAACAAAGAATATCACTACTGTATAAACGAAAAGTTTGAGAGTAAGCATTACACAATCTCCAAGATCATTTTTTTTTTGAAAAGGGGGAATAGATCGTCTGTTTTTATACCACATACCTTAATTCTATTTTGACATCACGAAATGAATGAGGCGCTTTCTAGAAATAGAAAAATTTTTGAATTTATGAAAATTCTTTTGTCATAAGAGTCTTTCATTACTAAAATTTCATTTCATACCCAAAATGATATATTCTCGAAGATTCGGATACTAATAGGATTAGTGTCTTTCATTGGAAAACAAAATGGGGTCTGAATGGGGTGATTTAGATTTATCGCGTCTAGTCAAGAGTTTCTTTGAATTGAGAGTTCATTATTGTGAGACTTATTTGATCCAATTGATAAAATCTTCGAAATAAATCCTGCATTTTCTAGGATAATATTAAAGATCTCAGCGAAAACTTACAGCAGCTTGCCAAACAAAGGCTAAGAGAAAAAAAAACAGAGGTATGACTGGCATAACATCTACAATCGGATTCAAAAAAGCATAGGCCTCCGGCAATTTGGCGAAGACAAAATTACTCGAATAA